CATGTAAATAGGGGTAAGAAAGCTCTGTGAAAAAATGGCGGCTCGATTTGATGTTGTTTAGGGGGAGGTTAGAATACAGATGTTGGCTGAGTAAATCAATGGATAGTCTTGGTGGTCCTATTGATGAAAATGGTAGTGTAAATTCTAATTCAATTAGAAATGAGAAGGGCATTCCTAATGGGATTGAGAATAACCATTTTCGTTATAGTAATGTTGATCATTTAGTTGGTGCCAAGGACATTCATAATTTTATATCTGATGACACTATTTTAGTTAGGGATAGTAATAGGGACAGTTATTCCATCTATTTTGATATTAAAAATCAAATTTTTGAGATTGACAACAATCATTCTTTTCTAAGTGAACGGGAGAGTTCTTTTTATAGTTATCGGAATTCTAGTGATCTGAATAATGTATCTAAGAATAACAACCCTCACTATGATCGTTACGTGTATGATACTAAATCTAGTTGGAATAATCACATTAATAGTTGTATTGACGATTATCTTCGCTCTCAAATCTGTATTGACAGTTACATTTTTAGTAGTGGTGACAATTACAATGACAGTTCGATTTATAGTTACATTTATAGCGAAAGAGGGAAAGTAGATAGTAGTGAAAGCAAGAGTTCTAGTATAAGAACTAGTACGGATGATAGTGATTTAACTATAAGAGAAAGTTCTAATAAGTTAAGAGAAGTTTCTAATAAGTTAAATAAGTTAAGAGAAAGTTCTAATAAGTTAGATGTAACTCAAAAATACAGGCATTTGTGGGTTCAATGCGAAAATTGTTATGGATTAAATTATAAGAAACTTTTTAAATTAAAAATGAATATTTGTGAACATTGTGTATGTCATTTGAAAATGAGTAGTTCAGATAGAATAGAACTTTCGATCGATCCAGGTACTTGGGATCCTATGGATGAAGACATGATCTCTATGGATCCTATTGAATTTCATTCGCAAGAGGAGGCTTATAAGGATCGTATTCATTCTTATCAAAGAAAGACAGGGTTAACTGAGGCTGTTCAAACAGGCACAGGTCAATTAAATGGTATTCCTGTAGCAATTGGGGCTATGGATTTTCAGTTTATGGGAGGTAGTATGGGATCTGTAGTTGGCGAGAAAATTACACGTTTGATAGAGTATGCCGGCAATCAATTTTTGCCCCTTATTCTAGTGTGTGCTTCCGGAGGAGCGCGCATGCAGGAAGGAAGTTTGAGTTTGATGCAAATGGCTAAAATATCCGCTGCTTTGTATGACTATCAATCAAATAAAAGGTTATTTTATGCAGCAATCCTTACATCTCCTACTACAGGTGGGGTAACAGCTAGCTTTGGTATGTTGGGAGATATCATTATTGCCGAACCCAATGCCTACATCGCATTTGCGGGTAAAAGAGTAATTGAACAAACATTGAAAAAGGCAGTACCCGAGGGTTCACAAAGCGCTGAATATTTATTCCATAAGGGCTTATTAGATCTAATCGTACCACGTAATCTTTTAAAAGGTGTTCTGAGTGAGTTATTTCAGCTCCATGCTTTCTTTCCTTTGAATAAAAATTCAATCAAGTCAAGTAGAGGCTTATAATTCTACTTTTTATTTAAGTAAATAAATTCTGTTATTCTTTGTGGTGACCAAGTTGTTATGAAGTTTATAGGAATTAAAGTAAAAATAGGAAGAATCTTTTTTTATTTGGTAACATAAGATTGAATTGTAAAAAGAATTGGGCGAAGAATTCTATGTAGAATTTAATCTATTTCTATATATTTAGTATTAGCATCAAAACTATTATATATATACTCACTTAGGTGTCCTTGATATAATAGTATTATTATATATGAATTCTAAGATATCTTTATAACAGATAACAGGTTAAATGTTAATTTAACAATAAATAACAGGTACAAATATTAAATCGAGGTACCCATTCTATCTATGACAACTTTCTACAACTTCCCCTCCGTTTTTGTGCCTTTAGTGGGCTTAGTATTTCCGGCAATTGCAATGGTTTCTTTATCTCTTCATGTTCAAAAAAATAAGATTATTTAGATATGATGGGGCAAAATCTTATCTACTGTTTTAAGACTTACTTGGATTACAATACAAAATATATATATTTTGTGGAATAGGGTTAAAATATGGCTTCCTACGAGTATAAGCTCGTATGCATAAACATGGTATATGAGTAGATGAACTCTAGCTAGTTGAAAATAAGTATCTGGGTGAATTTACGAAATGTAAAGTATCTATATGTGTGTGGATATCTATAAGAAATCATATGAAAGGAGTCTTCGTATTTGAGTTTATATTGATAAATTACTCTTAAAGGTCCATGTCACAATGGTGCTAGTTGATGAGGTTTACTTCGGAAAAAAAAAATTAAAGTCAAATTTATTGGGGTTATTCTCCAATTCTAATAAAATGCAACTAGATCTAGTATCTATAATATAGTATGAGTTGGCGATCAGACCGTATATGGATAGAACTTATAACAGGGT